TACCATTATCATTTCATTAATATTTATAATCTCATATATAGTGAAGTTTTATCCCCGGATTCCCACAAAACAAAAAAGAATCCTTTGTCCCACTTCAGTGATTGAATTTCTATGTTTAGTCTGATAGGAAATAAATAAAACAAAAGAATTGTGGCTCGAATGACTATTCATCTATTGTATTTTTATGCAAACAAATAGACAAATAGGGGGCAATAAAATTATATGGAAAGATGGTGGTTTTATTCGATTGTGTTTAAAAAGGAGTTAGAACGTAGGTATGGGATAAAGAACTCAATGGAAAATCTTGGTCCTATTGAAAATACTAGTGAAAGTGAAGATCCGAATAGAAAAGGTAGGGCTAAAAACATTCATAGTTGCAGGGGTCGTGACAATTATAGTTACACTAATGTCGATCATTTATTCGGCTTCAAAGACATTTGGAATTTTCTCTCTGATGATACTTTTTTAGTTAGGGATAGTAATGGAGACAGTTATTCTATCTATTTTGATATTGAAAATCATATTTTTGAGATTGATAACGACCATTCTTTTATGAGTGAACTAGAGAGTTCTTTTTATCATTATCGCAATTCTAGTTGTATGAATAATGGATCTACGAGTGAAGATTACTTATCCAATCGTTACATGTATGATACTCAATCTAGTTGGAATAATCACATTAATAGTTGCATTGACAGTTATCTTCAGTCTCAAATCTGTATTGATACGTCCATTGTAAGTGATAGTAGTGACAGTTACATTTCTAGATGCATTTTTGATAAACGTAGAACTGGTAGTGAAAGCGGGAGGTCCAATCTACGAACCCGCGCGAAGAGTAATGATTTAACTCTAAGAGAAGGGTCTAATGATCTCGATGCAACTCAAAAATACAGGCATTTGTGGGTTCAATGCGAAAATTGTTATGGATTAAATTATAAGAAATTTTTGAAATCAAAAATGAATATTTGTGAACAATGTGGATATCATTTGAAAATGAGTAGTTCAGAAAGAATCGAACTTTCGATCGATACCGGTACTTGGGATCCTATGGATGAAGACATGGTCTCTCTGGATCCCATTGGATTTCATTCGGAGGAGGAGCCTTATAAAGATCGTATTGATTCTTATCAAAGAAAGACAGGATTAACTGAGGCTGTTCAAACAGGTGTAGGTCAACTAAATGGTATTCTCGTAGCAATTGGGGTTATGGATTTTCAGTTTATGGGGGGTAGTATGGGATCCGTCGTGGGGGAGAAAATCACTCGTTTGATTGAGTACGCTACCAATCGACTTATACCTCTTATTATAGTGTGCGCTTCGGGGGGGGCGCGGATGCAAGAAGGAAGTTTGAGCTTGATGCAAATGGCTAAAATATCATCTGCCTTATATGATTATCAATCCAATAAAAAGTTATTTTATGTATCAATCCTTACATCTCCTACTACTGGTGGGGTAACAGCCAGTTTTGGTATGTTGGGAGATATCATTATTGCCGAACCCAATTCCTACATTGCATTTGCGGGTAAAAGAGTAATTGAACAAACATTGAATAAAACAGTACCTGAAGGTTCACAAGCGGCTGAATATTTATTCCAGAAAGGTTTATTCGACCTAATCGTACCACGTAATACTTTAAAAAGTGTTCTGAGTGAGTTATTTAAGCTCCACGCCTTTTTCCGTTGAATTAAAATTCAATCAAGTAGAGCGTACTAAGGTCAATTATTTTATTTGTAGCAAACAAGTAGTTAGCTTGTCGGAATTAAAGTAAATAAGAATGGAATTCTCTTTGGTTGGTGACCTAAGATCTAATTGTAGAAAGAAGCAAAAGTTGCGGATAACTCTTTTTTTTTACCTAGATTTCCGATTACTAATTAAGAAGTCTTTATCAATATCAAGAAGATAAAAGCGTGAGTTCTTCCTTTCGTGAAATTAGGCAAATAAAACTAATTTCGCCTTACGTAGATAATCAAATATAGAAAAGATAGATATATAGTTATAGTTTTTTATCTTTCTGCATTACCCGAAAATATAATTTTCACTAAAAATCCCGGTTGTGTCGCATTCTAGCAAATCTTTCGATAATTTGTAAGAAACCTTTTAAAATTAGAAGACAAGAACAAAACACAAAGAAATTAAGAAAAATAATATAATTAAAGTTGATTATCATACGTATCTTTCGTGTAGAAAGATGAATAAGTTCATTTATTTAGTTCTACATTCCTTGGACTTAGTCTATATACTCACTTAGATATATAGATATTTACACTTAGATATATAGATATTTATTTTTTCTAATTTTCAAATTAAATTTATTAATAAAGACCTATTCATAATAATTACAATTTTGAATTATAATTATTATAAAATATGATATAAAAAAAATAATAACAGGTGCAAATAGTAAATCGAGGTACCCCATTTTATGACAACTTTCACTTTTCCCTCTATTTTTGTGCCTTTAGTAGGCCTAGTATTTCCGGCAATTGCAATGGCTTCTTTATTTCTTTATGTTCAAAAAAACAAGATTGTTTAGATCTGAGGGGACCCAATCTCATCTGTTTTTTTTTGAACTTATACTTGCTAGCATAACACAGATATTTAGTTCTTTCGGGAAATGGAAATATGGTATGACATGTGATTTCTAAAGGAAAAAGCTATTATGCCTGCAGAAAATGATCTATGGGTAAATAAATTACAGCTAGTTTCAAATAAAGCAGGATCGTTGGATACCTAAAGTAGATGGATCTATCTGTATATCAATATGTATATTGGGATCAAGGGTATGTTATTAGTTTAGATCTAACCAATTTGATAAATTACTCCTAAGGGTTCACATCAACTAGCACTAGTTTGATGTGAACTAGTGCTAGTTTGATGAAAGTTCCTTCGGAAACAAAAAAAGTCAAAACAATTTGGGGTATTCTCTCAATTCCAATAAAATGAAATCGGATCAAGTATGAGTTGGCGATCAGAACATATATGGATAGAACTTATAACGGGGTCTCGAAAACTAAGTAATTTTTGCTGGGCCCTTATCGTTTTTTTAGGTTCAGTAGGATTTTTATTGGTTGGAACTTCCAGTTATCTTGGTAGAAATTTTATATCTTTTGTTCCGGCTCAGCAAATTGTTTTTTTTCCACAAGGGCTCGTGATGTCTTTCTACGGGATCGCAGGTCTCTTTATTAGTTCCTATTTGTGGTGCACAATTTCCTGGAATGTAGGTAGTGGTTATGATCGATTCGATAGAAAGGAAGGAATAGTGTGTATTTTTCGTTGGGGATTTCCTGGAAAAAATCGTCGCATATTCCTCCGATTCCGTATAAAAGATATTCAGTCCGTTAGAATAGAAGTTAAAGAGGGTATTTATAATCGTCGTATCCTTTATATGGACATAAGAGGCCGGGGAGCTATTCCGTTGACCCGTACTGATGAGAATTTTACTTCACGGGAAATTGAACAAAAAGCCGCTGAATTGGCCTATTTTTTGCGCGTACCAATTGAAGTCTTTTGAGAAAAGGAAATGGGCTGAAGAATGAATGCTTTCTCAGCAGGAGGGAAAAAATGCAAAAATCCTGTTTTTCTATAACAGAATTTAACTGACGTTTCGTCAAAACGTTCATTCGAGCCAAAGCCGATGTATATGGAACAACCATAAAACAAAACTCCCTCTTTATGTGGTTTTTTATGCGTATCCAAATCCATGCAACTCAATTCAAACAAGTAACAAATCGAACTACTAGATTCAATTCATCGGATATATCAAACGATTTCGAAAGAAATAAATTGATCTTTTTTCAATATTTGTTGGAATTGATACTTTAAATCCTATCGTGTAAATTATTTCTGTCAATCGATCCTTTATTTATCCTTTCTTTTGTGTTCCATTACTAATATTAACCAATAATGGGTTTCTTAATAATGATAACTGGCCCATTTCTGTCTTGTTTTACCACTCATTTTTTTATTATCACAATATCTTTCTCTCAATTATTCTATTCTTGGATATGGGTAATCATTGGAATTTTTTCAAAATATTGTATATTTTGATAGAAAAGGAATTCTTTCGTCTCAAAATATCAATAATTCAACAACATTCATTCCTTAAAGTGTCTCCATTCGATGAATGGCCGAAAGGAGACACTTTAAGGAATTTGATGAATTGAGAGATCTGGAAACAATATTTTTGATTATTTCTTGATTCGAATTCGAAGTGGAGTCTTAGTCTATTTTTGTATTCTTTCTAGATTCACACAAAATAACAAATAAAATAGATTCATAGGTTTGATACCTTGTCTAGAACTCATGGGTAAAAGAAAAGAAATATTCGATCACATAGAGTCGACGAATGAAGTGGGTTAATTAATAATTCGCAGACGAAAAATGGAAAAAAAGAAAGCATTCATTCCTCTTTTGTATCTTGCATCTATAGTGTTTTTGTCCTGTTGGATTTCTCTCTCATCCTTTACTAAAAGTATAGAATCTTGGGTTACTAATTGGTCGACTACTGATCAATCCGAAATCTTTTTGAATGATATTCAAGAAAAAAGTATTTTAGAAAAGTTCATAGAATTAGAGGAAATCCTCTTCTTGGACGAACTGATCAAGGAATACTCGGAGATACATCTACAAAAGCTTCCTATAGGAATCCACAAAGAAACGATCCAATTAATCAAGATACACAATGAGGATCGTATCCATATGATTTTGCACTTCTCGACAAATATAATCTGTTTTGCTATTCTAAGCGTCTATTCTATTTTAGGTAATGAAGAACTTGTTATTCTTAACTCTTGGGCTCAGGAATTCCTATATAACGTAAGCGATACAGTAAAAGCTTTTTCGATTCTTTTATTAACGGATTTCTGTATCGGATTTAATTCCCCCCCACGGGGGGGAACTAATGATTGGTTCTGTCTACAAGGATTTTGGATTTGTTCATAATGATCAAATCATATCTGGTCTTGTTTCCACTTTTCCAGTTATTCTGGATACTATTTAAAAAATATTGGATTTTCCGTTATTTAAATCGTGTATCTCCGTCACTTGTAGTTATTTATCATTCAATGAATGATTCATAAATGATCCACCGATATTAATCTAATCAAATTAGAATGTTTCTTACTGTGTAGTTCTACATAAGCATTAAAAACTTTCTATTCGGGGGATTTTCATCCTATAGCATTCCAGTAAAATGATTCCAGTAAATAGCAGAATCCTGGATAGGGAACTATACGAGCGACCTACCAATTTATTGTAGAAATTTTCAGATCAATGATTAGACCATGCAAACTATAAAGACTTTTTCTCGGATAAAGGAACAGATTACTCGATCTATTTCCGTATCGCTCATGATATATATCATGACTCGGACATCCATTTCAAGTGCATATCCCATTTTTGGGCAGCAGGGTTATGAAAATCCACGAGAAGCGACTGGGCGTATTGTATGTGCCAATTGCCATTTAGCTAATAAGCCCGTGGATATTGAGGTTCCACAAGCGGTACTTCCTGATACTGTATTTGAAGCAGTTGTTCGAATTCCTTATGATAAGCAAGTGAAACAAGTTCTTGCTAATGGTAAGAAAGGGGGTTTGAATGTAGGGGCTGTTCTTATTTTACCGGAGGGGTTTGAATTAGCTCCTTCCGATCGTATTTCTCCCAAGATGAAAGAAAAGATAGGCAATTTGTCTTTTCAGAGCTACCGCCCTAATCAAAAAAATATTCTTGTGATAGGGCCTGTCCCTGGTCAGAAATATAGTGAAATAACCTTTCCTATTCTTTCCCCCGACCCCGCTACTAAGAAGGATGTTCACTTCTTAAAATATCCTATGTACGTAGGGGGAAATAGGGGAAGGGGTCAGATTTATCCCGACGGAAGCAAGAGTAACAATACAGTTTATAATGCTACAGGGGCGGGTATAGTAAGTAAAATCATACGAAAAGAAAAGGGGGGATATGAAATATCCATAACAGATCCGTCGGATGGAAGTCAAGTGGTTGATATTATCCCTCCTGGACTAGAACTTCTTGTTTCTGAAGGTGAATCCATCAGATTTGATCAACCATTAACGAGTAATCCTAATGTGGGTGGATTTGGTCAGGGAGATGCAGAAATAGTACTTCAAGATCCATTACGCGTCCAGGGTCTTTTATTCTTCTTGGCATCTGTTAGTTTGGCACAAATCTTTTTGGTTCTTAAAAAGAAACAGTTCGAGAAGGTTCAATTGGCCAAAATGAATTTCTAGACTCGCCGATTTATCGACATCAAGTTCGTAAAAAGAAACAAATTATTGTTGTCGATTATGTATCATCAAAAAAAAAACTTAAATTCTTAAAAACCTTTTATTTACTTGTTCTTGTTTATACTTTCTTGTTTATACTCTTTTTCTACGAGCTTCGCGGGGAATCCCTTGTACCGCATTCCTAGTCATATCATATATAGGTAGATCTGAGACTATTTTATTTGACTTTACCACCGCTTTCTTTGTTTTTTTAGTCAAATTGAATTGGTACGACTATGTTACTATATGCCGGATTTCAATTATCAATCTTATTCTTAGAATAAGATTGGGATAGATAGTCGCATAAGTAAGCGCGGAACTTTAAATTATAAATGTGGGCAACAAATAATTCTAGGAGGGATTATTTGTCTTCCTATTCTTCGACACAAGAAAGGGGTGTAGAAAATTCCCCTTCTTGTGTCGAAAGAGTAATGATTTTTGATCCTGTTCGTCAAAAATTTCTAGTCTTGGTGTCGGTTTTCAGATGTATCAGAACTTCCTTTTTTATTTATTACGTACAATAAATATTAAATATAATATCAAAGTAGTGGACAAACAAAAAAGGGGGGAATCTCGTTTTTTTTTGATTAAATAGAACTTATTCAATGAACTTATAAAAAATTTAAATCTTTTTGAGATAATAAAATAGAATATAAATTCTAAATAAAGTTAAGAGTATAGAAAAGTATTTGTACGATAGATAATCTACAGAAATATCGATAATCCAAAAATTGAGTAATTACTCCCTTCTTATAACTTGGAAAGTACCCCATAGATACTATCAACGAGCAGGTGAATCAATCAATGAAGTTCATTTTTCAAAAGCATCATCAATCAGAAAAAATGGAATGGAGTTTTTTGGAACAGTAGAAAAATAAATCAATTTTGTCATTTAGACGAAAAAAAAATATTCTGATTCTTAAGAACCCGACGGGATTCCCTTCTTTGTTTGTCTGATTCGAGGGGAAAGGTCCCGTTGGGTTCTTACGCTTTCATGTCTACAACTCAATTCATCCGATTACTACAGGGATGAACCTAATCCGGAATATGAACCATAAAAGAAAATACCTATTAAACCGATCACAAGAATACCAGTTACAGTACCTATTATCCAAAGAGGAATCCTTCCAGTAGTATCGGCCATTTACTTCGCTTCCCTCCAATTTCATTAAGTGGTCATGCTAGAGACATAAACAGTCATGGATAATTATGAGATGAG